AATCTCAATATTGTATTCGTCTAGAAGAAAAACAAAAATTGCGTTTTCATTATGGTCTGACAGAGCGACAATTACTCCACTATGTTCGTATTGCTGGAAAAGCCAAAGGCTCAACGGGTCAGGTTTTACTACAATTACTTGAAATGCGTTTGGATAATATCCTTTTTCGATTAGGCATGGCTTCGACCATTCCAGGAGCCCGACAATTAGTTAACCATAGACATATTTTAGTTAATGGTCGTATAGTAGATATACCAAGTTATCGCTGTAAACCCCGAGATATTATTACGACAAGAGATGAACAAAAATCCAGAGCGCTGATTCAAAATTCTCTTGATTCATCCCCTCATCGGAATCGGAAATGGAAGTTACCAAGACCAAAACATTTGATTCTTGACTCCTCCCAGTATAAAGGAGTAGTCAATCAAATAATAGATCGTGAGTGGGTTGGTTTGAAAATAAAAGAGTTGCTAGTCGTAGAATATTATTCTCGTCAGATTTGAACCTAATTAAAATACCAAACAAGGGTGCGGTGAATTTTTCCCCTTTTTCTCCTCTTCCATTCACTTATCTTAAATGGATCGGGGGAATTTTTTATGCCCTGAATACTCTACTCTTTCCAGTATTTTCCGTACCACAGGCAATTACAATTAGAATACAATTAGGAATAGTGAATCGATATCAAAGATAAAGAGAGGGCTGGTTTAACGGTTCGAATAATAGTCTTCATTTTTATTTGATACATTGCGAGCGATAAGATTCGGAATGTAGGTGAAGATACGGAAAGAGAGGGATTCGAACCCTCGGTAAACAAAAGCCTACATAGCAGTTCCAATGCTACGCCTTGAACCACTCGGCCACCTCTCCTACATAATCTTATGATTATGATTATTACCCATAAAACGGGTGAATAGCGATCCATTTCATTTAGAATATTGCAGTATTCTTTTTTTTTACGGTATAGGTATGACCAATCGATTATAACAATAAAATGAAAAACAAAAAAAGCTATATTGAGTCAAGTTTGTTTTGTCAAGACGACGACCCCCTCTTTTTATGATTCTGATGTTTAGAATGGTACCGGATTAAACACTGAATTGGAACGGGTCGCCCGACCCATATATTTTAGAATATGATTCTATTTAGACGTGATTAGATTAATACTTACTTGACTCCGGTTAGATAGGAATTCAAAAAACCCCTTATCCGTTGAAGATTTCTCAACGAAAACTTCTTACAGCTCGATTACAAATTCATGAATGAAACCGCGGATTTTTCTATTTCGATTGTATACTTTGGTGTATACACGCTATGCAAATAAGCAAAAAGGGGGTGCTTATTCTATTTGAATCATAGAAAGAGTGATTATTTGATTCTTTTTGTTCCGTGAATCCTAATCCAATCAAAACTTCTCAAATTTTCATAATCTGTAGAAAAAATTCCTAGATTCTTCCTTATAACTTCGCTAAAAGGCTAATAGAATAGTTTTGTTAATTACTATACTCCTTACTATATCCATATACTACTTTTTTTAAATGAAGTCCAATCGGATTCAAAGATTTCCTATTGATTCCTGTCAAAAGGGAACAATTTGAGTATAGGTTCCGCACGTTTTTTTTTTTAGAATGGGTCCGCTTTTATGGTATTTTGTACTGTACGATTCCTTTGTTTGTGGGATTTTTTATCCCACGAGAGGTAATGAGAAGAATTATCGAATGGATTGTTACCTATGCCGAGATCGCGGATAAATGGAAATTTTATTGATAAGACCTTTTCAATTGTAGCCAATATCTTATTACGAATAATTCCGACAACTTCAGGAGAAAAGGAGGCATTTACCTATTACAGAGATGGTGCGATTTGATTCTTTTTTTTTTTTTCTCAGTCTTACGAGAAGGGCACACGCTTCCGGATAGAAAAAAAATTGTTGTTTTTTTTGAAAAAAAAAAACCTACGCTTGTTGAAGGTGAAGTTTGGGGAAACCGAGAACAATACCTTCTGTCGTGTATCCTCGGTTGATGCAACCTCATATGCTTCAATTTTTGATTCTAGTCTTGAGCGAAAGGTTAGCCTATAGGTTCTGGATTACAGGTTAATACTACTTCACTAGTACCAATTAGGTGGCATAGGGGAAGAAGCACTACATCTAGGAATCAACCACACAAAAAACTTTGTTAAAAATTCTCCCCTTTCCTGATCAGGATCGGGACTAACAAGAATGGTTGGGAAAACCAACATCCATCTCGTTCGTACTTTGGATACCCATATAACCATCGAAGGCTGTTGAAGTGACTAATTCCTGGAAATAGGGGGCGTTGAGGACAAATAAATTGTTGGAGTTACCTTTTCTATCTATTGCCAACACGCTTAGTGTTAAGAAAAGACCTTTTGCAGGGGGGGTTGGCTAGAAATTTCTTGCAAAAACACTAGTCCCTGTTCGTTCATAATGAGAATATTTCCCTTTTTTTTATTCAGTGGATTTGCTTAGTATTATTATGCA